CTTTCTCTGAACGCAGATCCAAAGGTAACCGAGGGAACGAGGTTTGTAGGAAAAGGAGCGGTCTAGGAAGGAAGGAAGTGGGATGTGAGAGAAAGTCTTACGATCCAACTATTTGTGGTACCCCTAAGATCCTTGGCGCAGAGGAGTCTTCATCTTGGCATCCATCGCAACTCCCCATGCTGGTAAGTTGCGGGTCGCTCTGATCACTCATCGGTTCCAACATGCGCATATCAAAATGAGTCTTGAGGTCTTGGAAGATATGCTTGGGTAGAAAGACTGGGCCAGGGAGCAGCATGTATAAGAGCCGAAATAGGAGTAGAGGAGGGCGCACCAGACGTTGTTTTGGTTTCCATAGCGGGACTATCACCGGTAAGTTGCGTCGGACCAGTTGCGGGTCGACCCGGTGGCGCATCGACGTCTTGAGCGACTGAGAGCCTTGATCCAACCCCAGGTGCAGTCGCAATCCGCAGAAGTAGCTTCAATCGAAGGTCGCGCAACCGCCAATAAAGACATTGCTCTAAAACTCCTTAGAGGTTTGAGAGTGGAAGAAGATTCATCACCGGGCTGGAGATATCCGAGATATAAGAGCAGAAGAGGCCAAGTGGAAGGTAGCCAACTGCAAGACATAAAGGCCTTTCAGCAGGCAGTCAAGCAGAAGTCTCGGAGGGGATTTTGGGACCGCATACTGACTTTTTTTAATTTGAATAGAAGAGACCTCCGGAGCCAAGAATAGGAGTTTGTTTTGGCCGACGAAAGGTTCGGGCTAATGGGCCTCTTTAGATTCATTTCCGCAGTCGAGTGATTTGACCGATTGATTCGAAATCGGTTCCACTTCATTCAAATCCCTTGCGATTGATGAAGAGTTTTCACCAAAGCCGGTTACCGCCTTCCGGGCCCAGCTACTGAGGTAAGGGGCAAAGGATCCACTTGATGAAAATAACCATCCGATAGATAATCCCACCCGGCCTAGCTATCGTAATGCGTCCCGATGCCAAAGCTTCCTGAACCTACTGAAGCGAGGAATACTAGGATCAGAGCGCTAGCATCCCTTGCTCTCTATCGATTGCTCACTGCCGTCTCAGCCGAACAAAAAAAGGAATAGAACCGGGGGCACACTTCCCATTTGTTCCCGTCCCAATGTGACCATCGATAGCTTTCTCTATTGAAATGGAATCCCCGGTCCTATCTTTCTCAATTCGTCGATCGACGGCCGCCCTACTTCTAATGATAGATAGAAAAGGTGGGAGAGGGGCTGAGGGACGGCAAAGATACAAAAACAAAAACTACATGGCATACGTACGTCAAATGGTAGGGCCCATTACGAACAGTCATTAAGGCGATCCCCAATCTCGCTCGGCTCGGGGCGATCACTTGAACAGGGCGGGATTGATCGATCTACATCAAGAATTTCGGCTTCCCTTCCCAGGAGCGCATCTACAGAATAGAGAGAGCACGCACCACACTCCTACTATACCAGGGCCTTTAGCTTTCACTGGGAAGAAGAGATGACTTCCAGCTAGCTTTTTTCCCTAAACCTAACCAATGAATGATAGGCCGGCTTAGGATAATAGAAAACGAATTCACTTTCAGTAATCGGAGGCAGGTCAGGGGCCGGCGGGCACGCCCAGCTTCTTCAGTTTGCGAATGGGGCCGGACCAATGCTACGAGCTTCCGGAATCCAATGGAATCTTCGTAAAGTCGATCATTACGAGTGTTACGATTCATTCGATTGGCAGGTCCAATCGATTCATAGCCTCTCGAGCACAACCCATATTCATGCAAGGATTGGTGATTGAGGATCCTCAATCACCAAATTTTATGAAATATCTTAGAGATCAAGGAACAGATGCTTTCTTCAGGAGAGATGAATACTATATGGTAGCGGCAGGAAATTCTTTGGCGTTGAATCGGGGTATTCAGGAAGAACAAGTTGTTCCAGCTCGATACCGTCAAGAATTCCTGACTATTGCATGGGAACAGGTTCATCTTCGAAGTATTTTTCCCTTCCAATATTTTTCGATTGGAGCTTCCCTCATTCCTTTTATCGAGCATAATGATGCGAATCGGGCTTTAATGAGTTCTAATATGCAACGTCAAGCAGTTCCGCTTTCTCGGTCCGAGAAGTGCATTGTTGGAACTGGGTTGGAACGCTTTTAAGACCATAAGCTCTAGATTCGGGGGTTTCCGCTATAGCCGAACACAAGGGAAAGCTCATTCTTTTTACCGGAAAAGATCGTTTTATCAGGTAATGGAGATACTCTAAGCATTCCATTAGTTATGTATCAGCGTTCCAACAAAAATACTTGTATGCATCAAAAACCCCAGGTTCAGAGGGGTAAATGCATTCAAAAGGGACAAATTTTAGCGGCTCATATTTCAAATAAACATCGCGGCGTGGAAAACTCGTTTTTTTGGGGGGGTTGTCCCCACTGGTTTGCGAAAGCAATGGGAGACTTGCTCCATAGAACTCCCCAGAGACTTTCGTCCCCAGTATTCTCTATGGGCAAAGGCGCTCAGGTGCGCTTAAAGTCTTATTGCCTAGACGTTATCTTAAGACGAGGTCGCCACCCCGCCTGCTTTAGTCTCAAATAGGGCGCAAATTGAGGTGAACACACTGGACCGAACCCCCCTAGGTCAAGAGCTTTTGGCTCTTCACAAGAGAGCACCAGGTCGTAACACCGGAAGACTGCGCCGTAATTCTTAAAATGATCTAATTTATTTGTACGGTTAGTCACCAGTGGCACAACCGGAGGACTAAGTAGCGCCTCAATGGGAGTATTGAGATCCTCCGCGATAGTGTAGTACCAAGACCAGTAAGAGAGAATGGACTTCATCCATTCGGACAAAACCCATGCCTCTCCTAACCAGTCGTACTCTGACCAGGCTTCGAATAACTCCGAGATCACCGAGTCTCTCGGGAATCGAGGGGTCAAGAGCCTAATCAGGTACCCCCTCACCATACCTTGTTGATAACAGGTTAAGTGTTTACCAGTGGTTGCGCTTAACCAGATCCAAAAAGGGAGAGGACACACACCGTTCGGTGAGTGAAAGACGAGGAAATGCCGATGCCAGTGTTTCCCAGGAGGCGCCGTGCGTCGAGTATACACCCGGTACCCAGCTTCCCGTAAACGATACGACAATGGAAGATCCGTAGACATAATGGCCCTCATTACAGAAACAAGGGATATGGAACTAACTAAGGATCTTAACATGCGACAGGAGACGGGACTCAAGTTCTTAGTCACCCCGCGTACGAAGAACCGCTTAGCAAACTCCAAAGCACCAACTGACGATACTAACGATTTCTCTAACGAAAATGGAACATTCAGTTGCGACATTAGCTCGTGATAACGCTCAGCCACCCGCTCATCTCCGATGACGATATCGTCACCGAGGATAGCGTAGCGTGTAAAAGGAACTCCTGGATATACTTGGGCTGCTACGAACCAAATCACCAATGGTGAGTTAATGCGAAAGCAGGCCAAGCTCCGTAAAAGCCCAACGGGGCTCCTGTTACAAAACGAACTCTACCTCGAGGAAGCCGACGACGAGAATTTCTAATCGTCGGCAAATCGTAGTAGTAGTAGTATAGTAGGCAGACTTTCACAATAGTCCTGTCCACGAGCAAATCAATGTTCGGCAGCGGAAAATCCTCTTTGGGAACATGCTTTATTGAGATTTAAAAAATCGATGCATACGCGAGCACGTCCATCCCTCTTGGGCACGGGGACGATGTTCGAAGTCCAATCAGAATAATCTACTGCCTTAATGAAATCAGTATAAGAGTAACAAGACAGCTGAAGAGAGGATGACGTAGGCAAGAATCAACCTCTTCCCGGTGAGTGATGTATCGCAGAATCCGAAAAGCAGCTTCTAAGTGAGATGATCTCGGCTTGTCCATAAAAATCGGCGGATCACTCCCCCCTATGTTGTAAGCGTAAGCAATGTCTGGGCGAGAATTAGTAAGGTAGAAAAGGCTCCCAACAAGTCTCCTGTAAGTAGATGGGTCATCCAATAGCTCTCCTGCATCTGAGGCTAATTTTAGATCTTGTTCCGGTTTGCATGCAGAAAGACCAGCTTTTGACAATAAATCCATTGAATACTTGCACTGGGTTCCAAACCTCTTTGCGACCTCATCACTTCAATCCCCAGAAAAGACTTTGAGTCCCCTAAATCTTTCATATCAAACTGGGTTCTTAATGTTCTCGTAAGCTCATTTATCGAAGCTAAGTCATTACTAGAGAAAGCAATGTCATCCACATAAACCAGAAGAAGGACAATACCTGATGTCGACTTCCTTATAAACATTGAATGATCCGATTGACTTCTTTGAAAACCGGCTCCTTCCTATACTCCTATTTCGGCTCTTATACATGCTGCTGCACCTTTCAAACCAAGCTCTTGGTGCCTGCTTTAGCTTGTCGGAGGCCGTAACGTAAATCGCTTTCTTGAGCTTGCATACCAAGTTAGGATTCCTAGGAGAAGAGAAGCCTGGAGTTGGAGGAGGCTGAATAGAAACTTATTCTTGCGGATCCCTCCTTCCCTTATGTTGTTGAAAGGCATTCTTCACGTCAAGTTGAAATAAGGGCAACTTTTTGATTGCAGCCAAGGCAAGAATGCCACGAATGGTGTTTAGCAACCTGGGGCAAATGTTTCCCCTATCTCTAAATGGGTTCGACTCAATATTCTTGAAGGAATCCTTTAGCTACTAATCTAGCTTTGTATCTCTCTACCGAGCCATCTGCTTTATGCTGGATCTTGTAAATCCACTTGCAGCCAATGGCTTGTTTCCCTGCAGGCAATGAGACTAAGTCTTATTCTTTTTTTTCCTGGGCATTGATTTCTTCCTGTATAGCATCTCTCCAGCAAGAATGATTGAAGGCTTCAGCAAATGATTCAGGTTCATGAGAAGATTGAACTGACATGAGGTAAGCTCGATGTTTTGGGGAAAACGATTCATAAGATAAGATAAAAATCCTTCAACGGGATAAGAAACTTGAGAGGATCGACGAACCTGAGAGAGGGATCCAGAATCTGAGGAAGCGACTGGGCTAGACTGCTGATCTTCTGGAGTAGTCTTACCCTGGGAAACAGACTGTAATCGCCGCCGAGAATAAACATGCTGTGCCGGGGAATCCTCTGAGGTCAGCTGAACAGGCTGACAATCGGCAGAAGATGCTGAGCAAAGCTGCTGGCCTGAAGAGTGAGGCTGATCCGTAACTGCAGAAGAATGAGGTTCGAGTTGATGAACAGGAGAAGGCCGCAATACATCTCCATCCCCATTCTCCCCCAGGGCTTCTTAATTAGGTTAAGGAAAATATGAGGCGACCCCATTAAAGAAAACATTCAAGGATACATCGAGTCTCTTGGATTTCACGTCATAGCATCTATACCCGGACTGAGCATATCCAAGAAAGACAGAAGTGGTTACCTTGGGGACAATTTTTCTCTTAACTGCGCAGGAATATGAACAAAACACGTGCATCCAAACACTCGCGCCTATACTATAGTACTGCCCCAGTAAGAAGTTCGTGAGGTGCCGCTGCAGCTTCTTCCCTCTCTCTTCCCCCCCGGAGAGAGATGTCCCGTCCCTTCTTTATGCACATCCATATACATAGCCAGACACAAAGGTGTACAATCCGGTCAAAATCTGCGGTTCTTTAAGTTCATTCACTGTAGGTTCTCTTACTTGCTCTAGTGGCTGGCAAACGCCAACCGAGAGGGGAGAACGAATGGCTCAGGAATCGACCGGTTCCGAGCAGACTCGTGGAGCTGCAGCTTGGATTATCGTAGAATAAGAGGAGCCGTCTTAGGAAATGACTTAACTTAAAAGACAGATGCCGCCGCTGCGAGGCGAGGGAGCAACTTGTCTGGTCTTGCGGTGCACTCATTCCCGTTACGAGAATGAAATGACGCCCCAGCTCGACTCGAGACCAAGACTCCTTACAACTCACACCAATAGCGGCACTGAGCGGCCGGAGATTGAAAAGGCAGCCCAGCCGCCCCTCCCCCTCTAGCCGCCTACCTACTCGTGCTCGTAGCTCGATCGGAGGTCAAGACTGTGGTCCGGCGGAAAAACAGAAGTCGTCCGTATCAAGTGATACGTGAATTGCTCAGTAGTGCTTCGCCACTACCGTAGCTGGCGGAAATAGCTTAATGGTAGAGCATAGCCTTGCCAAGGCTGAGGTTGAGGGTTCAAGTCCCTCCTTCCGCTCCTGGCTTCGTCGTTTAGTGGTAACGAGTGGAGTGCATAAGCCCCTGACGAGAGAGGGGCGAGCAGCAACCCTTGTATAGGGTTCCAAACCTATCTTACTAATAATAAGAAAGGGGCAAGCCAAAACCTACTCCTAACAAGTGGCTGGCTTTTCATCAGCCGTTGCGCGCTAACGCGCTTCTGTTTTTCAGCAGGCTTCTTCAAATATCCCATAAATAAGAAAGTAGGGGCTATAACTATAAGTAGCTAGCTAGCGCGCTAGCGTTTTCCCTTACTAGTAAAGGGGCTGCTAGTTGTAGCGCGCAGTGTACTAGTGAATAGGAAAAGCGAATTGAGATTACTAATGACGGATGGAGGTTGAGGATAGAACATGTTCGGTGCCTCGCCCTTGTCTCCTTCGCCGGAGACTGCAAATGATGGGAATCCTATCGATAAAGAAGAGGCATAGACTCCCCATTTCTTTGTCTTATTAGCGCAGGTGTTCGTCAACGATGAAAGCCGCTGAACTTAAGACTCGAGTTGAGAAAGAGGGCTAGGCCCCCGGCTTTCAGGGACTGGGGAAGACGGGTGGATTATAGAGCTAGGGGCAAATCGAAGGTTTGTCCATTGGGATTGAGCATGGACGAGCCTCGACTGGGCCAGCATTGATGAAAAAATGACAAAATAAAAACTTCTCCCATCGCATCATTAACCGGTGTAGGATTAAAGATCAGGTCCAGGATTCGAGTCAAATCGACCTTCCCTCTCATCTCAGGGTGAGGCAAGGAATTCAATCAGATGTTCGTTGTTCAATATCTCGGCTGCTCAAGAAGTTGGACTAGCTGCTCCTCCGACCCGGAGTGGATTCTAGGGGAAGGGCAGAGCCTCACTTTGCAGTAGGAAGGTGTTCGTTGCTGGGACGGGTTCAAACTGGACTGAAGGGAGGAGGAATTTTATACTCCGATCTTCCTGGGGATTCATCACTGGCTAGGGCTTTCGAATCAAAGCATGGGCATCTGCAACTAAGAGGGAGCAGTAGATCGTCGATTGAAGAGCCAGGTCAGTAAACTTCTATTGGGACTTCTATTGATTATTGATTCGACTAGAGGGACTCCTAGCAGCAAACTTGTATGAAGGGGCCCCCATAGAGACGTAGGAGATGCAGGAGCCGCCGGCCGGATCGACCAACAAATGATAGGCCAGAGGGATGGGCTCATTCGACTAATCAGTGATCCCTGGGCCTACCTAACACAGATGTCCCTGAAATAGGGGATTGGTTGATCGGAAAGCTCAGGCAGGAGTAGGAC